TGCTATAGGAGCTATGTGTACACCGCCGCGTCGAAACTCTCTTTCGAAAGTAGGATCACTGCCGGCTTGTTTTTGAGGGAGGGAAAGATCACTCCTAAAAGCAAGCTTTTCTCTTATATAGGATACCATTCGCCACGTGAAAACTGCTGCCAGATGCAGATTCAATCAATAACTGCGGTTACGAAGACAGCAACGGATATTTCAAACAGGGAGCACAAGAGCTCTTAGTCATCCAACAACGGTTACTGGAAAAAAAAAGAAAAAGACTAGAACAGGAACGTCATCAGTCCCAGAGCCTATGATTGCAAAGAGCACTTATTCATCAGAAAGACCGTATAGGCCGCCTTTATGTCCAGCTCAAATAAGAAAGCAGTGCATAGGAAACCGGGTATACCTTACTTATCAATCAACATAAAATACTAGCTAGCAAATACTAGAAAGAAAACTATGCTTAGACTTTCATAAGAGAAAAGATAAAGTTCTTATATTTAAGAGATTTCTAAAGACAAGCTTCAGTATGTATAAGATAGGAAGAAATAAACTCTTGGGGGAAGAGTTTCGATAGCTTCTTCGGGAAATACAGTAATTAGAACGTGCTATTTGCGGAAATACGTCGCAAAACATGCTTAAGAAATAAGAAATAGAAAACATCCTCTACGGAAAGAATACTAAAAGAGTGCTACTTAACAACTAATTATAACCAGATAGAATCAAGTTTGGATTCAATCCAGCCCTAGATCTCAAATCAAACTTGAAGGAGTTGGTCATCGTCCATTCAACTATAGAAGCGGAGCTAAACTAGTAGGGGTGGCCCCCAATAGTGGGTAACCTTGGACAACTCAACGACTATAGTTGAAAGGAGGTGGCGGGTTCAGAGTGTGAGTCTTTCTATCTCGACTAAATAGGTCGCTGTGAGACTGTATGCGCGATCATTGACCCGTATTATTTCCCCACTTGCGCTGATACGTTAGCGAGGTGAGCCCTACTAAACTAATCCAGTGAGTGCAACCTTTGATAAAAGGCGCTTTCTACCCGCATTCTTCTTGCGGATTTTCTTCTGTCTTACAGATGGCTTGAACAGGCTTTCTTATGACTTATAGACTCGGATCCAATCGCGCACCCACTTTGTCTAACATCCCATAAGAAAACTAAAGGAAAGACTGAGCGGGACTATGAGTTGGGTAATCGAGACCCTCTTGTGCTTTGCTGCCTATTTAAGACAGTCATGTTCACCTTGTTCACTGGCTCGCGGACTCCTTACCTTAGGGGATATGTCTCACTATACAAAGTACACGTAGTTCAGCAGCATAAAAGGAAACAACAGAGATGAGCACACATCTCGATCTCAGAAAGCCTCTCTTAATGGGCTTAGATTCCTCTACACCTTTCTCGCTTCAACTTAGGCGAGAGAAAGACCAGCCAAACGGGTTCCGGTCGTGAGTTAGCAATCAAAACCGACTGCCTGGGTACAGACCTGATTTTGTCCATGATTATTAAGGTAACCAGATAAGCTCCAGGTTAAGTTGTTGTTCCGCGGATAGAGGAGCTGCTTCGAGCATTGGTATGAAACCCGGAATATTTTATTTGAAATCGCGATGAGTTAAAGAAACCCACCCGGAATTCAGTCCATGATAGGATAGGGATAGAAGCTTGTGCATCTTTCTATTTTATGTTTGTTGATGGATCTATCAAAGTGGCATCGGAGATTCTTTCTTAATGGAAACTTGTATAGGCCCCTATGGCTCTCCTAAAACCCTTCATAAGGGATATGGCTATAATTAGAATATCTTGCTTTCCGCACCCGCTAGTGCACATACACTTTCGTTTACTTGGGCTCGTGAGGTGGTGGGAAATGGCCTGATCTATGCTTATGCTCTTGTCTAAGGAGTCCGCAGACTCTTATTAGACTGCTTGTGCCTATGTCTCGCGAAATCCATGATGTTAATCTCTTTTTCCGCTCGTGAGCAGAATTCGTGCTAGACTAGCTCTACTATAACTATATAAATATATTTATAAATTAAGTGGTAAACTATATCTTCCTCGAGCATTGAAATTTAGGCTTCACCTCTTCCCAGCCGGTTGCTCATCTCCGTTCTCCCTCTAAACTCTAAAGGAAGCCGATTCTACGCCGTAAAGGTAAAGGAAGCGGGTGCCCAATCACTAACCAGGGGATGGTCTTCATCAAGCCCCCTTTCTGTAATAACAGAAAAAGTATGCGCTTGCTAGGATCTAGACTTAGACAACAATCAGGAGAGAAGATAAAGTGGCTAAAGTTACTATCTCTCTACGTTTACCAACCCTCCCCTGCCCACTTGAGTTGAATTCAATTCAATAAATACCACCGCAACAAATGTTGATTCTATGATAGTACTTTATCTATCCACTTTCAAAGCCTGTCCATGGGATCCGACTCGTCTTCCCCCTGAACTATGCCTTAAAACGTGTTTGATTGGCCTCTGAGACCCCTTCTCTCGTGCTAGGAAGTGAGAGACCGTTGAGCTCAGAAAGTAGATTCTTTCCCTCATAAAGTGGATATTGATCGAGCTTGGGAAAGAGAACGGTTATTGATCAAATAGATTCTCTGGGATGAGCAGAAGTACGGGGGGTGCTTGAAGTGAAGGCTCGAGTCCAGGTGGGCTAGCTCTTTAGATGTTTTCTCCGGCACTAGCTTTTCATTGAGAATGTGACCGAAGATGATCTTGCCGAAGATTAGGTTCCACCGGGGGCATTAAAGGATGAGGACGGGGGCGCTGATTCCACGATTCTGGGCATTGGCATTGAAGAAGTAGCTCGTCTGGGAACACTGAAAAAATCTACCTATCAGTGGATCTACAAGGAGATCCGCCAGTGGAAGGACTGAAGACTAAGCCAATCTTAAGCAAAAAAGAATCAATATAAATGATGAGATTAAGTGCTCTTCTCTTTCTCGAGAGAGACCATAAAGGAAGCAAGTAAGGATCGAGTTGGGTAATCTTATGGTCAGCCCGAGTCTCCTATGATACTGAAAAGTAAGTCCCGTCTCAGGCTAAGCCGTGGCAAGGAAGCAATCCGCAAGAAGAGAGGGGTTCGGTCTCATTTGATCCATTGGCCGATTTCGATTTACTTGGCTCTGCTTCAGCGGATGTTGTACTTGGATCCGAGGTTAGGTGGTTACTATCAATTTGGACATGGTGGGATGGGCAAGCGAAACTCTAAATTATGATGAAACTAGAAATTATGATTGACCGGTTCTATTATGGATTCCAGTGGGTTCCACGAGCGAGTCTGACCAGTTCTACTCGCGGTTGCACCGAGTTCCACCACCGACTCAAGACTAGTTCCAATAGATATTATGACGAGGTGATGGATCGTGCATTTGTGGTGGCCTGATAAGCCCCATCTATAACTAGTCGTCTTGAATGAGAAGACTTTACCGATCGGTGGAAAAAAGCAAATAATAAAGATTTTAGGTACCTATTTGAAGAGCGGACCCAAGTCCATCACTTCGGGACGCAGAGTGGTACATCAAAAGGATGATTGGCAGAATGGAATTACACGGATAGTATCCTATCGAGATTCCTGTGCGTGCTCATCACCAATTGCGCTTTGGCCAAAACGAATTTTTCTACTCAAAGCAAGATGAGTTCCCGTTTGAAAAATCCTTTATCTATTAGGTACGTTGCCCTTCGGGCTCTCAAAGAGGAACCATCACTATCTTTTTGTCTGTCTAGCAGCTGCTATCCTACGGCGAAAATGTTAATTTGGTACTTTATTAGAATAGAAATAGAAAGATTTTTCTTTCCAATCTGTTCCATCCGGTTCATGTGAGAAAAGTGCTTGAATTAATATTACCTATGATGAATGAGTGCTCGATTAGTCACCCTTACTTTACGTTGTCACCAGGCTTTTCTTCACTTCCAGAAAAGATAAATTGAAAGAAGTAATGATGGGCCCTTTCTCTTTTGTTTCCTAACGGTTGATTGAGAAGCCGTAAGGGATACATTCCATTATTAGGGCACCAAAGGGAGGCCTCCTTCTTTGTCTGTTAGAATATCTACCTTCCTAACCAGTTCCGCCACCTGTATCTGTTTCTGAGCAAGGAAAGCTTTTACTTGTGCTTGTTCCATTCTCTAAGTCCAATGGTCAACAACGAAAGTTTACTCCAACGCCCATCTGTCGTCCAGCGGAACTCCACGGGCTCACCGACCGCGAGCGATGTGTGGTACGTCAGCGGCAAGAACAGGAAGGTTGGGTCATGAACTAAAAGATAGGGACATAGAAAAGGCTTCCTAGAGTGATCGACCTGAGCATTAAGATAGAGGAGCCTTCCTTCAGGGGAGATAGCGGAAAGCACCTATTAAAGACTCGATTAAAGGACTAATACAAGACTTATTCCAGACCTATCCCTTCGCATGCTTCTAAGGCTCCTCCCTTGCAGCTAACTAATGGCAGCCCCTTTCTTTCTCCTGTTTACCGTACTATTACTCTTCAACTAGAGGATTGGTTAGACCGATTGGACTGCTTTCCTTGGCTATAATAGCTAATAGGCTAGCTTCCTTGCTTGCATCCCTTTGATTGCTTAGTCTCTCCTCCTTGCTGCACTATTATGGTACATCGGTCTAATCCTCTGATCCCGTGACTTGCCTTTCATTTACTTGTCTTTACCTTTCATCTTTCTATCCTATGCAATCAATAAATAAGAATAGAGGAAGATTCTATGAATATCCCCATCCATAGTAAAGACTCTTCTCAAATACGCAGTTGCCAGATTACACTAAGCCATTTGAAGTACACACGGATGCGTCAGACTATGCCATAGGCGGTGTGCTAGTACAACAAGGTAACCCAGTAGCATATGAAAGCCGAAAGCTCAATGAGACCGAAAAGCGCGGTCCAAGAGAAGGAGATGACAGCAATAGTGCACTACTTGAGAACGTGGAGGCGGGTCACGATTTGTGGTCAAGACGGATAATGTGGCGGCGAGTGACTTCCTGACCCAGAAGAAACTCACGCCAAAACAGGGACGATGGCAAGCAAGACAAACTTGCCAAGTTTGATTGATATAGTGCTAGAGTATAAGCTTGGACGGACCAACCAGGTCGCGGATGCCTTCAGTAGGAAGACAGAGCTGGCGGCATTTAAGTGTGAGGCAGTGGTGAATTCCACTCTCGGCACAAATGTCTTTGACATTGCATTTGTTAGAAAGCGACGCAACATTTGCTTTGTCACTGGACAACCTCTTGGGTACTATTCCTCGTGGCCTTTGTTCGCGTTATCGCACCATATTCTGGTGTGGTACGCGGCAGAGCAGTGCTACCCCGGACGAGTGTTCACAGACTATGCTCTCCTCGGTGACGATATTGTCATCGCGGATACCATGGTTGCTGCGAAGTACTCTGAGCTTCTTGAGAGGCTCGGAGTGTCCATCTCGTTGTCGAAATCTTTGATTTCTTCAACGGGGGCTTGTGAGTTCGCGAAGCGCTTTCGTGTGAATAATATGACAATTGATGTGTAACCATTATCCATTCGGAAGTTAGCTTCTGTCCGATCACCAATTGGTTGGTTTAACTTTATGTTAACCACCATGCGACCGCTGCGTTTATCAAGACAGCTTCGCATAGCTGGTCTCGGATTTAAAGCGTGCTCACGTCCCCTGAGGTCGAAGCGGCATGGAAAGCGTAGCCGCCGACTCCTCATTATGAAGCTCTACGGGCTTTTGCCCGTAGGCTTATGGCTGTCTGTTGCTTTAGGTGTCGTGCTTCCTCCTCAGGTAATTGGTCGGGTGGTGGACCGGTTGAGGGATCATTTTATCCCTCGCGATCCTATCACCCCGCCAGATGAGGTCTTTCCGTATCCTGGTATGCGAGACTTCCAAGAGTGGTCTCTATATCAGGGATGGATGAGACAGTACCTGACGTACCTGAAGTGGTATTGCTCTGTGGCTCTTGCTCCAGATGTTAGCATTGATGCGTTTATCGATGCTCCAATATATATACGAACCTGGCACTCTCCTAAAGTGGATCTTTCCACTTTTCGGTTTGGTGTCATGTTTCGTGTGTATGATTGGGTCACCGAGCTCCTAATGGAGGACATTCGTGTCCTTCCAATTAGTGAGGACGTATCAAATGTGTCCATCCTTGGTAGCGGTTTGATCAACCGCGAACAACCGTGTAACTAGCCCGCGTCTCTTATCCTTTCATCCAGAATCCAGCAGCAGAGATGGTTAATGAAAGTAGGCCCACTGATAGAGGGCTGGCCGAAGCCTCCCATGGGATTGTGATCTATGAAGGCAGACTCAAGCAGAATCCGAAGACGACTCTAGCCCGCTTAAAGCTTTTTTCATTCGCTTTTCTCGGGTTCCGGTTCTAGGGTTCGAGAGAGAATTCCTACTATAAGGAAGGGAAGACGGTAATCCAATCAGTAGACTGCTGCTTTCCGTACTATCGGTTGTTCACATTCAAGCATTCGTTCCCCACGTTCGAGCTAGTCGAATCCGTACTTATTTTTATATCGCGAGTGCCCCAACTCGGAGAAGGGGTTCATTCAACACATCTCAGAGTACTAAGAGGAGTTTCACTCCTGATCTAGCTCTTCCGTCATTTCCTCGTTTGCATAATCCCCCAGGTAATGCAAAGCTTTCTGATGGCATAAGTACTGAACATAGAACCCTGGCAGACAGCGCTCCGTCAGTTTGATTCGCGCATCATAATGCTAATTGATAACATTGAATAACGGTGGCGGAACTTCGTCAAGCCGAATTTGGTTGTACAGACACAATGTCCTTTGAATGATATCATGAGAGCCCCAACAGAGGGGAACTTGGTTGGTTCCACTATAACTATAGGATTTTCTTTGTAGCTATGGAGCCTACGAAACCGGGTTTTGAAGCTTACCTGATTCTCTCCTCCTTGGACTTCAACCCGATTTGGAAGGCAAAAGTTACGAGACCCGTCTTTGTTTAGGCAAAAAAGTATGAGATCGCGGCTTCGGCCGAGAAACCCATCCTAATGCTGTCTTCTTCTCCCTAGAAAACTCATTTTTCTTCATTCTGTTGTGCAAGATGCGATCGAGGTTGCGGGAGAAAGTTCTTACCCTAAAATGTTGGCTCTCTGTGCTTATTTACCAAGTTACTCAAGACAGAATAGAAGGATCTTTTGCCAATCACTACTACTCCTGTCTTGCTCTGGAACGCCGGAATTGAAACATAGAAGCCCCGATGATCCACGGCATATGCATCTGATTCTGGTGAAGCTACAAGCCTCTTTATAGATAGGGTCAGGCCTCCAACCAAGTCTAAGTGCTCCTCTCTGTTCCTATTCTCTTTCCCTGAGGAGCCTCAGAGTGAGGGTGAGGGCTTAGTCCAGATTCTGCAGTGGTTTTGCTTTGCCAACTTGATTCTATTCCAATCTTGTCCCTTCCTATCTATGGCTATGGTATGGGTCTTCTTTTGCCTCTTCTATTATCTTGGGATGGGAAAAAAAACCTGATTATGGGTCAGGGCAGCAAGACCCGAGGAAACTACAAGATACCTCGATTGAAAACGGAAACAGTTCCACGGCGGGAGGGAGAGGTTTCTATATTGATTCAGATCCGTTCTATACCGCAGACGCTTAAGGCCGGGAAAAGGAAAGATCTTGACTTGATTTGCCGACAACTACTCTATAGTTACGTCGGGTTCTCCTATGCTACCAATTTGCCCAGCCCAAAAGGAGACGGGACAAAAAGGCACCATTTGCTTAAGCGAAAGCATCAACCTATTAGTAGAACACTTCTGATTGAGTGGCAAACCAGGAAAGAATCTTATATCTAAAGCAGGCTTTCCTGGGATTTCCAGAATACCAGGCTTTGACTTCTGTGGCTACCAACCTCCTCCTATAATATAATAGAAGCAAACTTATATAATAAATTTCAATCAATCATCACATTATGTAGAGCAAAGCGAAGAGTACAAATGGGAAACATTCTCTAAGAAAGTGCGCTACTTAACTTAAGAGCCTGGTGAAGCAAGCATAGAAGATGAACCCCGCTTACTCATTCTAAGGAACGAGCCTCTTGAGCCCTAGCTGATTCCTAACCCTACTAACTCTTTCAGGACTTAGAATCTGTATCGCTATGCCCTTGATCTACCAAAAGGAAAACCTCAACTTGAGAATCAGTCGTCCCTTTTAAGGCTAAGACAGGAGCTATACTTCTACTTTTATTCAAGGCAAGAACCCTACTTACCGATCAAGAAAGCAACACAAGTCCCTCTTCAGCATTCTAATGATCCTCTATCTTTTAGCCCCCCTTGGTTGGTCGAAGGCAGGAACCCCACTTAAGAGATCCTGATCGTCGACTAAGGCAACATCCTTTTCTGGCTCTTCTGAACTAGCCTAGCCCTGTCGAGAAAGCCAACCTTACTCATTCACAAGAGAAGGAGCCTTGAATTGAATCCTATGGCCAGCTTCTTCCTGTGCTTACAATTAGATAGAGCAAAAGGCGAGGTCTAGTCCTTCGTCTCATTACAGGGAAGGATAGAACCTCTGTCGGCATAACTGTCGACTGGGAACGAATGCTTAGCTCTGAGGAAAACCCTCCCCTTTCTGTTACCGAAGATGGTCTTTGGCATAGGTCTTGCGTAGATAAGGAATTGGCTAGTCTATCTTTAGATTGCAACCGAGGTCTAACTCAATCAAGTTCAAATATAGTAGGACAGAACCCTTAGCTGCTAGCAAGGAAGAAGACCTGAGAGTATAAAAAAAGAGAAAAGTATAGACTGCTAGTCCTTTCTTTCTGTTTTCAAGTTTGAAATAAGAAACCCGGTGTTAAGCTCTCGTAGAAGACCAGGGGAGATCACACTCTTGTTCAAAGGAGAATGGCCGCCCAAACAAAGGTGGGAAATGAAGGAGAAGCGAGTTCCTTTTGGGTAGAAAGAAACATAAAGTGAAGTCGCCTCTGCATAAAGAAGTTCACTCGTGTGAAAGGGAAGAGGGGTAGGACTAGAAAGAGTCTCTTGTTGCCACTTTATCTTTGAACGATTCCTTTGAACGACTGTGCTTAGCTGCATTTAGGGGCTCTTTCGCGTCCAAGGCAGGCTCTAGATCAGTATATCTCTATCGGAAAGAGTGAACCACTAACTGTGTGGAAAATGGAGTAGGAGAGCCTTCCTAGGATCTGTTTTAATTGTGGCAAAGGCAAAGGGTGTGCCTGGTAGACTTATGCAGACCTTGCCTTGTTCGTCAGTATGAGCTTATGCTTAAGCTGCACGACATGAAAGAGCAACCTGGACAGTATATTCTCCACTTATATTCTTAGTTGTCCTATCTTTGTTTTTTGGGATTATTCCGCTCATGCTAAGAAGTTTCTTGACTCTCGCTCTCACTGATGATTTTGAGCCTGCTCGAGCCTATTTACTCCCTCGCAGCCCCTTGCCTACACTGTATAGTGCTGTTACAGAACTAATCTCTTCAGAGACTTAACTTGGAACTGTGAAATTACAATGAACTTCATTAGTAAGGACAACTTCTTCTAGACCTTATTCTGGCTCATCTAATTCCTGTTACTGAAAGAAGCCTGGGAATGGAATTCGAGACTGTCCCACTCGGCCTCCTCGCAAGAACACACCTAAAGGTAGTCAAACTCAGTCTCAACCTCAAAGTCCTTCCAAGGCTACTGCTACTAATAAGGATTCTTTTGAGTTAGTTAAAAGCCCTTCTCCTGTCCTCATCTGGGAATCACTCATCCACAGCTTTGTCTCTCACATCAGGAAGAATGGAATGAAGGGGAAACCCCACTAGACAGAATAAGATGAAGGTCAGCATGATGAAATCAAAACATATTTGCATCTTCACGACTTTGAGTGAAGCTCTGAGCCAGCAAAAAGGATGTTAGTGGTCAAATATCTCAGAGTTTGAAACTGACACACTATAAACATAAAAAACTCAATCTTTTTATTGCTTTGCTTGGCATCGGTCTATCGTTGTCCCCATGGCACCGCTAGATAAGAGGTTCGAATCTAAATCATGACAGTAGCGGAAGAAGA